TTGGGGCCGGACTAGCCGAAAATCTGAGCTTATCAGAAGCTTGGTCCAAAATTCCCGAAAAATTAGCTTTTTACGATTACATTGGTAATAATCCGGCGAAAGGGGGATTATTCAGAGCAGGTTCAATGGACAACGGGGATGGAATAGCTGTTGGGTGGTTAGGGCACCCCATATTTAGAGATAAAGAAGGGCGCGAACTCTTTGTACGTCGTATGCCTACCTTTTTTGAAACATTTCCGGTAGTTTTGGTAGATGGAGACGGAATTGTGAGGGCCGATGTTCCTTTTAGAAGGGCAGAATCAAAGTATAGTGTTGAACAAGTAGGGGTAACTGTTGAATTCTATGGTGGAGAACTCAATGGAGTCAGTTATAGTGATCCTGCTACTGTGAAAAAATATGCTAGACGTGCCCAATTAGGTGAAATTTTTGAATTAGACCGGGCTACTTTGAAATCCGATGGTGTTTTTCGTAGCAGTCCGAGGGGTTGGTTCACTTTTGGGCATACTACATTTGCTTTGCTCTTTTTTTTCGGACACATTTGGCACGGCGCCAGAACCTTGTTTAGAGATGTTTTTGCCGGTATTGATCCAGATTTGGATGCTCAAGTGGAATTTGGAGCATTCCAAAAACTTGGAGATCCAACTACAAGGAGACAAGTAGTTTGATACAAGATTCCTTTGCCTATATATATATATATTATATATATTTTTTTTTTTATCTTTTTTTATTATCTATTATTATCTATATTATTATTTATTTTATTTATTTTTTTATTATTAATTATTATTATATTTATATTAATATTTATATTATACTATTTATATTATACTTATATATTTATATATATATAGATAGATAGATAGATAGAATTATAGTAATACTAAGTAATACTAAATTATATAAATTATAGTATTAAATATGGTATATAGTAAATATTATACTATCATTTAGAATTTATATTATAGTTATTTATATTATAGTTATAGTAATAGCAAATTGTAAATTTAAATTTATAATTTTTTTTTGTAAATGACCCAAAATGAATAGGTATGGAAGCTATAATTGTAAACCACGATCGAATCTATGGAAGCATTGGTTTATACATTCCTGTTAGTTTCAACTTTAGGAATAATCTTTTTCGCTATCTTTTTTCGAGAACCACCTAAAGTTCCAACTAAAAAAATGAAATGATTTTTCATTATCTCCATGGAAGTAATGAGCCCCCCAATATGAATATGGGGGGCTCATTACTTCAACTAGTCCCCATGTTCTTCGAAGGGATCTCTTAATTTTTGCGAGGGTTGCCCAAAAGCGGTATATAAGGCGTACCCAGTAAAGCTTACAAGTAAACCGGATATGGAGATGGCGACTAGGGTTGCTGTTTCCATTTTTCGATAATTTCAAGATCACAATGGATCACCACAATGTCGTTTATTTACAACTAAAACGGAAGGATATACAAAGTCAACAGATTTCAACTCATGATGAAAGAGGATTTATGGCTACAAAAACCGTTGAGAGTAGTTCTAGATCTGGGCCAAGACGAACTAACGTAGGGAATTTATTGAAACCATTGAATTCGGAATATGGAAAAGTAGCTCCAGGATGGGGGACTACACCAATTATGGGGGTTGCAATGGCTCTATTTGCAATATTTTTATCTATTATTTTGGAAATTTATAATTCTTCCATTTTACTGGACGGAATTTCAATGAATTAGTTTATAAAATTTATAAAAGTTTATAAAAACGGGAAGTCCTTATTTTTCAATAAATCAATAAAAAAGTATTATTTTACTTAAACTTACTTAATACTTCAACTTAAGATTGCTTAAGACTTGTATTTATAGACTATTCTGGTAGTTCGATCGTGAAATTTATTTGTTTCAATATTTCATTTCCGGAATATGAGCGTGTGACTTGTTATAATTGATCCTATTGATAATACAGAGAATGTACCTGTCATCTCTATCAAGATGATTCTACTTCGTCAGATATTTATTCTAGTCTCTGGAGCACGGACTATATAGAATAGATCAATAAAAGAAATATTTGAACTATGATTCATACCTATTCTTCAGACCTCGCAAGCGGATGGAAATAGGCTTTTTCGAAATCAAACAAATTTTTCCTTTCAGTTTTGACCAAAAGAAAACTCTTTCTATAGCTATAGCTATAGATATAGATTTTATTGAGTCATTACATTCATTGAATAAGTGATGATCAAATGGTTTTTACTCAGAGAAACTTTTAGTTTAGCTTTTGCTTTCTTAAATCATCGTGGTTCTAGTATGAATCTGAGGTTTCAATTGATTCATAGGGTCTCAACAAGATAATTCTTATCAAATAATATCAAATAAAGTTAAAAAAAAAAAAAAGATAGGGAAGAGAAGATTCAAGAGGCCTGTTATAATTAACATAAAAGAAAGATGGAGGAGCCAACTTGAGATTGTATTTCTTGGCATTATCATCACAAAGAAGAGATTCCGGATTTTTCTTATTCTTACTTCGTATCTTTGGGTCAAATAGAGTGACGTGGCTAAGACCCAAGAAGTTTTGAACTATCTATTACATATCCATTGAACCAGTATTTGTGTGTTTCGGCTTGAGCCGTACGAGATGAAATTCTCATATGTGGCTCTCAGAGGGGGAGTCCTTCTTGGGTTACCTATCTCAATAAAGTATATGATTGGTTCGAAGAACGTCTCGAGATTCAAGCGATTGCAGATGATATAACTAGTAAATATGTTCCTCCTCATGTCAACATATTTTATTGTCTAGGCGGGATTACGCTTACTTGTTTTTTAGTACAAGTGGCTACGGGTTTTGCTATGACTTTTTACTATCGTCCAACTGTTACAGAGGCTTTTTCCTCTGTTCAATACATAATGACTGAGGCCAATTTTGGTTGGTTAATTCGATCAGTTCATCGATGGTCAGCAAGTATGATGGTTCTAATGATGATCTTGCACGTATTTCGTGTGTATCTTACGGGTGGGTTTAAAAAACCCCGCGAATTAACTTGGGTTACGGGGGTGGTTCTGGCTGTATTGACCGCATCTTTTGGCGTAACTGGTTATTCCTTACCTCGGGACCAAATTGGCTATTGGGCAGTAAAAATCGTAACAGGCGTGCCTGAAGCTATTCCTATAATAGGATCGTCCCTGGTAGAATTATTACGTGGAAGCGCTAGTGTGGGCCAATCCACTTTGACTCGTTTTTATAGTTTACATACTTTTGTATTACCTCTTCTTACTGCCGTATTTATGTTAATGCACTTCCCAATGATACGTAAGCAAGGCATTTCAGGTCCTTTATAGAAAAGGCAGATCATATATATTTGTAATTTATCATATAGGGGAGGAACAAAAATATTTAATTGCTACAAAACAAATATGGATTATTTTAAAATTAAGGCATGTTATTTGGATACTTCTCTTCAACTCTGAAGTATTGTATTGTTACGAATAGTTGAAGTATATTTTACTAAAAGAGGATGGATTATGGGAGTGTGTGACTTGAACTATTGATTGTTCCATGCGGATATATGATTTTTTCCGCCACGTTGGAATTCACAACCCAATGTGTCTCTGCATCCAACCATCAGGTCAATCCCCTTATGTAGCATAGGATAGGCCGGTTAGCTTGAGGAGAATCTTTTCTATGATTATACCCTAATCATGTTATGCATGAACAGGCTCCGTAAGATCCCTAGAATAAGTGATGTGGCATGATCCAATGTTCTATCTATTCCACTTTGTTTGATTTTTTTTATTATATAATTATATATTATAATAATTATAAAATTATAATTTATTAATTTATTAGTAATTAGATATTAGATTAGATAGATAGTATTTATTTGATTAATTTGATTTGATAGTAATCTAATTATAGTATGTAGATGCATTCATTTCCTTTGCATCGACCCTGATCTATAATACTATCGGAGTGAAATAAGGGATCTAAAGAAGAACAGAGATTAGACTTTATTAATAATAAGTAAAAACTTTGTATTGTTGTATGTAAGAAAATCGAGATTTTGTGGGGATAAATAGCAAACAAAAGACATGAGATAATCCAAAAAGCACTTGATCATTATCGTTGTAAGCCTGCTTGGATATGGAGCATTTCTTTGCCAGAACTGAATTCTTTGCAATGAGCAATGAATCGTTGCAACCCGGGGAAATGGAATTTTATAAATCTTTTCTTACATAGAGTCATTCTACTCATTCTACATTGTATATGTAGATATGTATGATATGAAATATAGATTCTCTATGTACCCATTTATGTTCTATGGATCTATTTCTGTCATTCTTTTGATTCTTGTGCTCGAGCCGGATGATAAAAAATTATCATGTCCGGTTCTTTTGGGGGATGGATCCTTAAGAATTCACCTATCCAAATAACAAAGAAACCTGATTTGAACGATCCTGTATTAAGAGCTAAATTGGCTAAGGGTATGGGGCATAATTATTATGGAGAACCTGCATGGCCCAATGATCTTTTATATATTTTTCCAGTAGTAATTCTAGGCACTATTGCATGTAATGTAGGCTTAGCAGTTCTAGAGCCGTCAATGATTGGTGAACCGGCAGATCCATTTGCAACTCCGTTGGAAATATTACCCGAATGGTACTTCTTTCCCGTATTTCAAATACTTCGTACAGTACCAAATAAGTTATTGGGTGTTCTTTTAATGGTTTCAGTACCAATAGGATTATTGACAGTACCCTTTTTGGAGAATGTCAATAAATTCCAAAATCCATTTCGTCGTCCAGTAGCTACAACAGTCTTTTTGATCGGTACTGCAGTAGCTCTTTGGTTAGGTATTGGAGCAACATTGCCTATTGAGAAATCCCTAACTTTAGGTCTTTTTAAAATTGATTAAACCGTGAAATGCCAGGACATAGGTATCTAAGGAAGATCCCGTTCTGGATCTTCCCTAGATACATCAATCAATTTTATAATCTTAAGTAGGTTTATGATCTATATCCGCAAATATATGGATCGTGCCGTAGATTCAAAACTCATTCTATTCTTTTTTCTTTATAAAAAAAAACTAAAAAATTTTAGAATTCCAACGGATTTAAAATTAACACTTTTTCTTAGGTAAATTGATTGAAAAATGCTTCTGTAGAGTGCCCAATATCTGTTTTACATCTTCTATGCGAAAATATTCCATTTTCATAAGATCCTCTTGACTATGACTCAAAAGGTCCAATAATGTATGTATATTGGACCTTTTGAGATAATTATAGGCCCTGGAAGGCAATTCTGATTGGTCAATAAAAATACATGTTAATGGAATTCGTTTTTTGTTTTTCTTTAAATCAGTGAATTTGTCTTGAAAGGAAAAAGGGGGTAGATTCGATCTGTTTTCATTTTCCTCGAAATTCATGTCCTTTTTTTCTGCATGTAGAAAGGGAATCAATAAATCAATCAAATTACGAGAAGCTTCATAAAGTGCTTCTTTAGGAGTTAAACTTCCATTCGTCCATACTTCTAGAAAGAGTATTTCTTGTTTTTCATTCCCATTCCCGTAAGAATGAATACTATGATTCGCATTTAGAACAGGCATGGATACAGTATCTATAGGATAACTTCCATCGTGAGATTCGTTTGTAGATTTCATATGATATCCGCGATCTCTCTTGATTTGTAATTCAATACACAAATCAATTGGTTCTGTCAGGTTAGCTATATGCTGTGTCGTGTCAACTATTTCTACAGAAGGTGGTGAGATGATATCTTGAGCGGTTATGTATTTTGGACCTCTGACGCAAATGGATGCGTCCCTAACTCCATATAGATTACTTTTCAATACAATTTCTTTCAAATTTATTAAAATATCATGTACTGATTCTTCAATACCTACTATCGTAGAATATTCGTGCAGCACATTCTCAGATGTTGCACGTGTGATAAATGTTCCTTCTATTTCGCCAAGTAAAGCCCTTCGCATGGCAATACCTACGGTATCGGCTTGACCTTTCATAAGCGGGGACAGAACGAAACGACCATAATAAAGGCGCTTGCTGTCTACTCTTGATTCAACACATTTCCACTGTAGTGTTCGAGTGGATCCTGCTACTTCTTCTAGAACCATACTATTATTTTTATTTTCTTTATGATTATTGGATCGGATCATTGACTCATTTATTTTTATTGGAATCTCTTGAATTCTTATTTCTACACACGTCTTTTTTTAGGGGGGCGACATCCATTATGTGGCATGGGTGTTACATCACGTACGAAACTTAATAGTATTCCGCTTCTACGAATGGCTCGTAATGCCGCATCTCTTCCGAGACCTGGACCCTTTATCATAACTTCTGCTCGTTGCATACCCTGATCCACTACTGTACGAATAGCGTTGAGTGCTGCTGCTTGAGCAGCATAAGGTGTTCCTTTTCTTGTGCTTCTGAATCCAGAAGTCCCCGCGGAAGCCCAAGAAACTACCCGACCTCGTACGTCTGTAACAGTTACAATAGTATTGTTGAAACTCGCTTGAACATGAATAACTCCTTTCGGTATTCGACGTTCATTCTTATGTGAACCAATACGTGCATTCTTACGTAAACCAATTTTTGCTATAGGTTTTGTCATATTTTATTATCTCATATTCATAAGAATAAAAAAAAAAATAAGGAAGAATCAGAGATATACAGAAAGATACGCGGAATATCCATTTTATATGAAAACTGATTCTTTTTTCTTTCTTTTTACATGTACATGGGTTTTTTTCTTTTATAAAGTTCTTTATTTAGAACTTGAGAAGAATTATCCCTGTCTCTGTTTATGTCTCGGATTGGAACAAATTACTATAATTCGCCCGCGCCTACGGATCAGTCGACATTTTTCACAAATTTTACGAACAGAAGCCCTTATTTTCATATTTTTTATTCCTTACCTTCATTCTGAATCTATTTTTTTGGAAACAAAAATTAGTTTTTTTTTTTCGAATTATACCCCTACGAGGGGGATGTTTAAAAGAATGATCTAATCGTTCGAATCTTTTTTTCGAAGTCTATAAATTATGCGTCCCCTGGTTGAATCATAACGACTCATTTCTATTTTTACTCTATCTCCGGGTAGTATACGTATAAAACTGCGTCGGATTCTCCCTGAAATATAACCTAGAATTAGATCTTGATTATCTAATCGAACTCGAAACATACCGTTGGAAAGTGACTCAGTAATTAAACCCTCATGAATAAATTTTTGTTCTTTCATTTCAGATAACCCCCTTTAAGTATCAACTACTAGAGGAAGAGTTCTATAATTCTATAATTCACTTCTCCTCTCTATTTTACAAATAGATAAATAGTAAATTCGAGAGAGTATTAAGTTACCGCAGGAGAATCACCATATATAACACAAAATTTCTCCTCCAATTTTTGCTAGTCGAGCTTCTCGATCTGTCATTATACCTCGAGCAGTAGAAAGAATTATAATCCCCATTCCGCCTAAAATCTTAGGAATTTGTTGATAGTTGGAATAAATTCGTAGACCGGGTCGGCTGATACGCTTTAAAATAATTTTATTCCCTTTCCTAGTCTTTCTATGTCGTAAGGTTAAAACCAAGAATTTTTTTTTACTTTCTTGATGTTTTCGAACGTTTTCAATAAAACCTTCTCGTAAAAGTATTTTAACAATATTTTTAGTGATATTAGTAGATGCTATTTGAACCCTTCCCTTTTTATCCATGTCAGCATTTCTTATAGAAGTTATTATATCGGCAATAATGTCCCTACCCATGACGAATTATAGTTATTGGTGCCTCCTCATTTTTGATATAATCAACATGCTTTTTTTGTTTTAGTTTAATTTTTTTTATTATTCAATTTATTATTAAATTATAATTTCTTTTAATTAAAAGTATATGCATGAGACACGATCTATTAATTGGATCTATTTCAGATATTCAAATTAATAGAAAATAGAATTTAAATTCTAGAATTATATATTCTATTCTATATCTATACTATGATATAAATATGATATAACTAGAAATAAAAATAGGAATGAATATACTATAAAATAGTATAATTTAATATATCAAAATATAAAAATATCAAAATATAAATAGTCGAATAATAATTAATTAATTAATATAATAATAATTAATTAATTAATATAATAATTATAATAATAATAATATAGAGAATAGAATTATAATAATAATAATATAGAGAATAGAAATATAAAATAAAGTATGTCCTATTTTAACCTACTAGTCTGATTTAGAAGACTATAAGACTTCGGGTGCTAATGAAACTATTTTAGTAAAACTCAACTGTCTCAATTCCCGAGCAATCGCACCAAAAATTCTAGTTCCTTTTGGATTTCCTTCTTTATCAATGATAACCGCTGCATTGTCATCATATCGTATTATCATGCCATTGTCACGTTTGAGTTCTTTACACGTGCGTACAATCACAGCTCTAATTACTTCTGATCTTTCTAGAGGCATGTTGGGCACTGCTTCTTTGATTACAGCAACAATAACATCGCCAATATGAGCATATCGTTGATTACCAGTTCCTATGATTCGAATACACATCAACTCTCGAGCTCCGCTGTTATCCGCTACATTTAAAAGGGTCTGAGATTGAATCATATCATTTTTTTTTTTTTTTTTTATCTCTTATGTCAATGCAAGGGACAAGGGAAAAAATAAATATTGTCTGTCCAGAGATAAATAAATCCGCGTTTGTTTTTTCATTCTCAATACACCTTTACTTACTTTTGTTTACCTATCCTGATCCTGAAATAACAAATTGAGTTCGTATAGGCATTTTGCATGCAGCTATTTTCATAGCTGCTTTGGCTACAGTTTCTGATACTCCACTTATTTCATAAAGTATTCGGCCCGGTTTAACAACGGATACCCAATATTCGGGGGATCCCTTCCCCGAACCCATACGTGTTTCCATAGGTCTTACTGTAACAGGTTTGTCGGGAAAGATACGTACCCATACCTTTACACCACGACGTGCATATCGTGTCATTGATCTTCGCCCTGCTTCTATTTGTCTAGCTGTGATCCAAGCAGGTTCAAGTGCCTGAAGAGCATATCTTCCGAAACAAATATGATTGCCTCGGCAAGATATTCCCTTCATTCTACCTCTATGTTGTTTACGAAATCTGGTTCTTTTTGGGTCATAGTTGATGGTTGTTTCTGAATTCCATCTCTACTGCAGAACCGGACATGAGAGTTTCTTCTCATCCAGCTCCTCGCGAATCACTAGACGTGTTTGTTTATGGATAATGCTTATTTCTTTTACTTTTCAAAAATTTTCTAAAGTATTTAACTTTACCTCATATTGAATCATCCAAAAAGTCATACAATAAATGAAAAATAAATATAAAAATAAAAAATATAAAACAAAAGGTTACGCGGGCGAATATTGACTCTTTTCTCTTTTATTTGTAGGGTCATTTTATGACTAGTCAGAAGAAATCTATGTTATTCTTGGTTCATTCCGCCATCCTACCCAATGAATCATTAGGATTGATTCTTTTTCAATCAAATCCTATGTAGTCACAGGTTCCATCGTTCCCATAGCTTCTCCATTAATGCTTAGGCCTGAACTCTGCAATGGAGCTCCCAACAAAATCAGTTATTTGTTTCTGAGTCAATCTCCTCAGTTTTCTTAACCCGAAGCTCGATTCAATTATTCATCTATGTTTCTATTATTTATATCCTTATTCTATCTTATTAGATAGATAATCTCTATATTGATTATTGATTAGATTATTATTATTTAGTAATTATTTATATTTAGATTCTTTATTATTATGATCATAGATCATATATTAATTCTATTTTTTATTATATTATATATTATATTTATTGTATATTGATGTTGATGCTTTATCACACTGCTTTTTTTTATGGAGTGATTTTTCATAAACCATACATATTGGAATCATATATCATTGAGATCTTTATTCTCTCTTTCTATCATCCTTTCATTTTTCTACATCCCTTT